CAAATCCACTTTCAATTATTTAATAGAACTTTATTTATTTTCAGAAAAAGAAAAGAGAATAATTTATTCGCAAGATAAACTAAAAATTTTGAAATTTTTATTCAACGCAACTATAACCGATCCCAATGATCAAAAAATTAGAAAAAAAGATATTGGAATAAACGAAATAAGTAAAAAAATTTCTCGATGGTCACACAAATTAATTAAAGATTTGAAATTGTTAAAAAATAAAGTTAAAGTCCAAAATGAAGAAAATGCTAAAAAAAAAGGTGGAATTCGTTCAAGAAAAGGTAAACCTATGATACTTTTTACTAATAAAAAAAATCAAAAGAATACTGATACTGATGCTAATAGCAACAACAATACTCAACAAACTAAAAAAGCAATTATTTTAATACGTTATTTACACCAATCTGATTTTCGTCGAAACTTAATTAAGGGCTCTATGCGTGCTCAAAGACGTAAAACGATTATTCACAACCTGTTTCAAGCAAATGTACATTCACCACTTTTTTTAGACAGAATAAACAATCCTATTTTTTTTTCTTTTGATATTTTAGAAGAACTTCTAAAAAAAAAAATTCGAAATTTTATGTATAAAAACACAGAATTAAAAATTTCGAATTATACAGAGAAAAAGGACAAAACAAACGAAATTGATAAAAAAGAAAAAAAAAGAAGAAAAAAAAAAATAAAAATAGAAAAAGAACAAATAAAGGAAAAAGTACGGATAGAAAGAGCGCAAGCATGGGAAAGACTTATATTTACTCAAGCCATAAGAGGTTTGCTGTTAATAACCCAATCGATTATTAGAAAATATCTTATATTACCTTCATTGATAATAGCTAAAAATATCGTCCGTATTCTATTATTTCAATTTCCAGAATGGTCCGAAGATTTTCAGGATTGGAAAAAAGAAATGCATGTCAAATGTACCTATAATGGCATTCAATTATCGGAAAAAGAATTTCCTAAATTCTGGTTAATAGACGGAATCCAAATAAAAATACTATTTCCTTTTCGTTTGAAACCGTATCACAGAGTAAAGCTACAATCTTATAATAATAATAATGATTCCATAAAACAGAAAAATAAAAAAATTGATTTTTGTTTTTTAACAGTTTTGGGAAAAGAAACTGAGCTTCCTTTTGGTTCTCCCACAAAACGCCTTTCGGTTTGTGAACCTACTTTTCAAGAACTAAAAAAAAAAATTAGAAAATTGAAAAAAAAGTGTTTTATGTTTCTAATAATTTTGAAAGAAAAAACAAAATTTGTGATAAATGTTTTTATAAATGTATCAACAGCAACAATAAAAAGGATAATCAAAATTATTATACTTATAAAAAAACTAATAAAAGAACTTTCAAAAATAAACCCAATTCTATTATTTGTATTAAGAGAAATAGAGAAATTTCATGAAATTAAAAAAGAAAAAAATTTTACAAGAAATAATCAGATGATTAAAGAATCTTCCATTCCAATTATCTCTATAAATATAGGTTGGACAAATTCTTCACTAACAGAAGAAAAAATCAAAGATATTACTAATAAAACAAGCAAAATCATAAATCAAATAGAAAAAATAAAAAACGACAATAAAAAAAAATTACCAACTTCAGATATAAAAATGAGTACTAACAAAAGAAATAAAAATTATAAAAGCAAAAGATTAGAATCAACAAAAAAAATTTGGCAGATATTCAAAAGAAAAAATCTTCGATTAATCCGTAAATCACATTTTTTTATAAAAATTTTCATTCAAAGGCTATACATCAATATCTTTTTATCTATCATTAATATTTCTAGAATGCATATACAACTTTTTATTGAATCAACAAAAAAAATTCTTGATAAATCTATTTACAATAAGGAAGCAAGTAAAGAAAGAATTGATCAAACAAAAAAAAATCAAATGAATTTTATTTCGACTATAAAAAATTCATTTTCTAATCGTAATCTTATTCATAATAATTCTTCAAAGAGTTTTTTTGACTTACCCTTCTTTTCACAAGCATATGTATTATACAAATTTTCAAAAAAGAAAATTGTTAACCTATATAAATTAAGATTGTTACTGCGATCTTACGAACCATCTCTTTTTATTAAGAATGAAATAAAAGATTCTTTTGGAATCCAAGGAATATTTTTTTATGAATTCCGACATAATAACCTTAGAAATTCTGGAATGAATCAATGGAAAAACTGGTTAAGGAGTCATTATCAATACGATTTATCTGAGATTATATGGCATAAATTAGTACCAAAAAATTTTCGAAATAGAGGAAATCAACGCCGTCTGGCTAAAAATACAAATTTCAATAAATTTAATTCATATGAAAAAGACCTATTAATTCATTACAAAAAAAAAAATGCTTTTGAAATAGATTTATTGATGAATAAAAAAGAGAATTTTAAAAAACACTATAAATATAATCTTTTATCATATAAATCTATTAATTATGAGGATAAGAAAGACTTACATATTCATGGATCACTATTACAAAAAGTAAACAAAAAAAAAAATCTTTATTCTAATTCCAACACAAATAAACACAAATTATTTTATATACTGGAAAGCATTCCTATAAAGAATAATCTAGAAAATTATATTTGGAATTTCAATTTAGAGAAAAATCGGAATAGAAAATATTTTAATTGGAGAATTATTCATTTTTGTCTTAGAAACAAAATATATATTGAATCTTGGATAGATATTTATACCAGTGCCAATAATAAGAAAAAGACTCAAACCGGGACTAATAACTCTTATAATTCAAAAAGAATTGATAAAATCAAAAATAAAGGTCTTTTTTATCTCAAAATTGATCAAGAAAGAAACCCATTCAATGAAAAAAAACCCTTTTTTGTCTTAAATTGGATGGGAATGAATGAAGTAAATAGTCCCATATCGAAGATGGAATCTTGGTTCTTCTCAGAATTTGTGCAACTTTATAAGACATATAAGATTAATCCATGGATTATACCAATTGAATTACTTCTTTTCAATTTTAATAAAAATAAAGATTTGAGTATTAGTAAAAATAAAAACATTTCTGCAACGAAAAAAGGAAATAAATCTTTGAAATTCGAAAAGAAATTAGAAAAGATAAATCAAGAAAAAAAAGAACCCACAGAACAAGTGAATATTTCATCAACTGTTTCAAACCAAGAAAAAAATGTTAAAGAAGATTCTACAGCATCATCCATTAAAAAACGTAAAAAGAAAGAACAATACAAGAATAACACAGAAACAGAGTTTGATTTTTTTCTGAAAAGATATTTGCGTTTTCAATTGAGATGGAATCCTTCTTTAAATAAAAAAATAATTAATAATATAAAAGTATATTGTCTTTTGCTTAGACTGATAAATCCAAAAGAAATTGCTATATCCTTTCTTCAAAGTGGAGAAATGAGTCTGGACGCTATTTTCATTCAAAAAGACTTACCTCTTCCAGAATTGCTGGAAAAAGGAATATTTATTATCGAACCAATTCGTTTTTCTTTCAAAAATGATAGAAAATTTCTTATGTATCAAACCATAGGTATTTCATTGGTTCATATAAGTAAACACGAAATTAATAAAAGATACCAAGAAAAAAGTTATGAAAAAAGTTATGTTAATAAAAATTCTTTTGATCAATTTAGTGAAAAATATCAAAAGATCGCTGGAAATGGAAATCTAGTTAAAACTAATAAGAATTATGGCTTCCTTGTTCCTGAAAATATTTTATCCCCTCTACGTCGTAGAGAATTGAGAATTTTCATTTTATTAAATTCCAGGAATAGAAAAGATATACATAAAAATAAGGCATTTGATAATAAGGATAACATCAAAAAATTAAGTCCAATTTTGGATAAAAGTAAAAATTTCCATCATCATAGAGATGATGATAAACTGAAACTAATAAAATTCAAGTTCTTTCTTTGGCCCAATTATCAATTAGAAGATTTAGCTTGTATTAATCGGTATTGGTTTAATACCAATAATGGCAGTCGTTTCAGTATGATAAGGATACATATGTATCCATGATTCAAAACTCTTTAATATTAATAATACATTTGGATTATTCATCCCTTACCATATCATATTTTGTATATGAAAAAACAAATACACAAACGTATTTGTTATTTTTTTATACATGATATTAATTAAAATATATCAATTAGATCTAACAATGAATTCAATTAAAAAAAACCTTTTTCTTTTTAGGTCGAATTTTTTATTTTTTGTAAATGCATAAAAACCTATTGTTTTCCCTATCTGAATTCAATTCCAATTGAATTTCTTGATAATCATAATCAATTTTACTTGATCCAATTAGGAATTAATAACGAAATTGGAATTTGATTAGGTATATGTATGAGTATTAGGTATATGTATGAGTAGACAAAATGAAAAAGACTAACATTATTATTACTGATCATTAAAAATATCTTTTTAAAAAAGTATAAAAAAGAAAAAAGGAAGAAGATAATATTTCATTTTATGGTAAAAAATTCATTTATCTCATTGATTTTGAAACACAAAAAAGAAGAAACCCGAGGATCTGTTGAATTTCAAGTATTAAGTTTAACCAACAAGATACGACGACTTACTTCACATTTGGAATTGCACAGAAAAGACTATTTATCTCAGAGAGGCCTACGGAAAATTCTGGGAAAACGTCAACGCCTGCTTTATTATTTGTCAAAGAACAATCGAGTACGTTATAAAGAATTAATTAGTCAATTGGGTATTCGTGAGTTAAAAACTCGTTCATTTTCAAATAAAAGAAATTTTTGAATTATTGGATTTATTAGGTCTTGCATTTTTATGAATTGATTTTTGTTTTCAGCAATTCATGGAAGAATAAATCGAGGAAAAACCTATGAATGTACCAGCAAGAAGAAAAGACCTTATGATAGTAAATATGGGCCCCCACCACCCATCAATGCATGGTGTTCTTCGACTCATCGTTACTCTAGATGGTGAAGATGTTATTGATTGTGAACCAATATTGGGTTATTTACACCGAGGGATGGAAAAAATTGCAGAAAACCGAACAATTATACAATATTTACCTTATGTAACCCGTTGGGATTATTTAGCTACTATGTTCACAGAAGCAATAACTGTAAATGGACCGGAGCAATTAGGAAATATTCAAGTACCTAAAAGAGCCAGCTATATTAGAGTCATTATGTTAGAGTTGAGTCGTATAGCTTCTCATCTCTTATGGCTTGGCCCTTTTATGGCAGATATTGGTGCACAAACTCCATTCTTCTATATTTTCAGAGAAAGAGAATTAATATATGATCTATTCGAAGCTGCTACCGGTATGAGAATGATGCATAATTTTTTTCGTATTGGAGGAGTAGCGGCTGATCTACCTTATGGTTGGATAGATAAATGTTTTGATTTCTGCGATTATTTTGTAAAAGGAGTTGCTGAATATAAAAAACTTATTACGCGCAATCCTATTTTTTTAGAACGAGTTGAAGGAGTAGGTATTATTGCTAGAGAAGAAGCAATAAATTGGGGTTTATCCGGACCAATGTTACGAGCTTCTGGAATAAAATGGGATCTTCGTAAAGTTGATCATTATGAGTGTTACGACGAATTTGATTGGGAAGTCCAGTGGCAAAAGGAAGGGGATTCTTTAGCTCGTTATTTAGTTCGAATCAGTGAAATGATGGAATCCATTAAAATTATTCAACAGGCTCTGGAAGGAATTCCAGGGGGCCCATATGAGAATTTAGAAACACGATGCTTTGATAAAGAAAGGAATCCAGAGTGGAATGATTTTGAATATCGATTCATTAGTAAAAAACCTGCTCCTACTTTTGAATTGCCGAAACAAGAACTTTATGTAAGAGTTGAAGCCCCAAAGGGAGAATTGGGAATTTTTCTGATAGGAGATCAGAGTGTTTTTCCTTGGAGATGGAAAATTCGACCGCCGGGTTTTATCAATTTGCAAATTCTCCCTCAGTTAGTTAAAAAAATGAAATTGGCTGATATTATGACAATACTAGGTAGCATCGATATAATTATGGGGGAGGTTGATCGTTAAAATGATAATTAAGACAAATACAACAGAAATACAAGATATCCATTTTTTTTCAAAATTGGAATTTTTCAAAGAATTCTATGGAATTTTATGGTTACTTGTTCCTATTTTGACTCTGGTATTGGGAATCACAATAGGTGTATTAGTAATTGTGTGGTTAGAAAGAGAAATATCCGCAGGGATACAACAACGTATCGGACCTGAATACGCGGGTCCTTTGGGAATTCTTCAAGCTATAACAGATGGAACAAAATTACTTTTAAAAGAGAATCTTTTTCCATCTCGAGGAGATACTCGTTTATTCAGTATCGGACCATCCATAGCAGTTATATCAATTTTACTAAGTTATTCAATAATTCCTTTTTGTTATGACCTTGTTTTAGCTGATTTAAATATTGGTGTTTTTTTATGGATTGCCATTTCAAGTATTTCTCCCATTGGACTTCTTATGTCAGGGTATGGATCAAATAATAAATATTCCTTTTTAGGTGGTCTACGAGCTGCTGCTCAATCGATTAGTTATGAAATACCATTAACTCTATGTGTGTTATCAATATCTCTACGTGCGATTCGTTAAGATAGAAAGTCTAACCTATTTTTTGATTTCTTATAATGAATTGAATGGGTAACTCCATTTTTTATTCATCATTTAAGTTGATAAAATGATAAAAAAAATCAGATAGTTATATGAGTGAAAAAAAAACAACTTATAAATTCGCAGTCAAAATATTCAGTCTCATTTCCTATGTACAAGAGAAAAGCCAAAATTCAAATAAACATAAGCAAAAGAGATCATTTACCCCAAGATTGGTTGATGATTTATTAATCATCCTATTTTGAAGCGGGCTAAAAGAAGCACTCGTATTTAGGTTCAATATACTATGCATGTATTCACATATATATTAACATATATATAGTACCATAACGGACAATTGATAAAAAAAGGTGGCTGATTAGAAAAACCAAGATACACAAAGGATTAGTAATAAAGATTATGTAAATTATTCAATAAAGGCATTTCCACATAAAAAAAGAGTAAGAAATGGGGCTTAAAATTTGTAGAAATACTTAAGCAGTACCCCCCAAAATTCCGATCCAGAGTATGCTCCTATCCACCGATTAAATAAATAACTATTCGAAACGAAAGAATCCTTTATTTTTTTTTTGAAATACACTCTTTCTCAGAAAGAAGAAGAGGAGCGAAAAAAAAAATAGAAAAGAAAGAATAAAAAAGAGATCCTTTTCCTTTTATTTTCTTTTTTTCCTATATATCTACAAGGAGTATTTTATTTAAGAATTAAGTTATTACTCAACAAAGAAAAATTTCATTTTATGAAATTGAATAATAATTTCAATTTGAAAATGGAATAAAAAATTGAATAATTCATTTTCATTAATCAATTTGAATTAATAATTAATAAAGAATATTCCATTATTTCCAATTTTTGAAAATTATTTACTATTGGATAATGAATATATTAATTATATTAATATAATAACTAATAATAATAAATAATAATAAAGGATGAGATAAATTCCGAAATACTTTATAACATTCTTATAGCAGACAGAATTTCATTGGCCTAATTATGGATCGTCCCGCAAGATAAACAAGATAAATAAGACTGACCCGGTCCTTATATTTATTTACAGCCCTAGAGGAGCCGTATGAGGTGAAAATCTCATGTACGGTTCTGTAATAGCGATGGAAACAGTGATGTTATCACCGACTATGATTATCTAACAGTTCAAGTACAGTTGATATAGTTGAGGCACAGGCAAAATATGGTTTTTGGGGATGGAATTTGTGGCGTCAACCTATAGGATTTATCCTTTTTATAATTTCTTCCCTAGCAGAATGCGAAAGATTACCTTTTGATTTACCAGAAGCAGAAGAAGAATTAGTAGCTGGTTATCAAACTGAGTATTCGGGTATCAAATTTGGTTTATTTTACGTTGCTTCCTATCTCAATCTATTAGTTTCTTCCTTATTTGTAACAGTTCTTTACTTGGGTGGTTGGAATATATCTATTCCGTACATATTGGTTTCTGAACTTTTTGAAATAAATCAAGTGGGCGAAGTCTTTGTAACGACAATGGGTATCTTTATTACATTAGCCAAAACTTATTTGTTCTTATTCATTTCTATCATAACAAGATGGACTTTACCTAGGTTAAGAATGGACCAACTATTAAATCTTGGATGGAAATTTCTTTTACCTATTTCTCTCGGTAATCTATTATTAACAACTTCTTTCCAACTCCTTTCACTATAAAAAGAAAGAAGTACGATATTCTATATTTAGAACTTTTCTCAAACAAGAGAAATAAACAAACATAAAAGAATTCATAGATATTCACGATATGTTTCCTATGGTAACTGGGTTTATGAATTATGGTCAACAAACAATACGAGCTGCAAGATACATTGGTCAAAGTTTTATGATTACCTTATCTCACGCAAATCGTTTGCCTGTAACTATTCAATACCCTTATGAAAAATTAATAACATCAGAACGTTTCCGTGGTCGAATCCATTTTGAATTTGATAAATGCATTGCTTGTGAAGTATGTGTTCGTGTGTGTCCTATAGATTTACCAGTTGTTGATTGGAAATTGGAAACTGATATTCGAAAAAAACAATTACTTAATTACAGTATTGATTTTGGAATTTGTATATTTTGTGGTAACTGTGTTGAGTATTGTCCAACAAATTGTTTATCAATGACTGAAGAGTATGAACTTTCTACTTATGATCGTCATGAATTGAATTATAATCAAATTGCTTTGGGCCGTTTACCAATGTCAGTACTTGACGATTATACAATTCGAACAATTTGGAATTTTCCTCAAATAAAATCAAAATGAGTAAACTCTTTGATTAAAGGATAGGAGAATTTGAAATTACTGAAATTACTCAGATTCAGTTTTTATATAAATGAATATCTTCGTAATTGTTTCAAAATCTATAAAATATATCAATATCTATTTATAGTTTTGAACTACCTGTTCAAATAAAAAACCTTTTGGATAAAGAATAAAACTAGTTCCATAATTATACCTACATAAATTCACGCTTGTTAGGATTGAATTCAATTGGATTCATTAAATCAATAACATATCATACAAAAAGTTTTCCTGGTAGGGTCAATAAGATCATGAAAAAAAAATCTTGATTTCTTTAGATTTTATTTTAATATAATGGATTTGCCTGGACCAATACACGATTTTCTTTTAGTTTTTCTGGGATCAGGTCTCATATTAGGAAGTTTAGGAGTGGTATTACTTACTAACCCAATTTATTCGGCTTTTTCATTGGGATTGGTTCTTGTTTGTATATCCTTATTATATATTCCAGCAAACTCCCACTTTGTAGCTGCTGCACAACTTCTGATTTACGTGGGAGCTATCAATGTTTTAATCATATTTGCTGTTATGTTCATGAATAGTTCAGAATATTATAAAGATTTTCATCTTTGGACTGTTGGGGATGGGGTTACTTTACTGGTTTGTACAAGTATTTTTGTTTCACTAATTACTACTATTTTAGATACGTCATGGTATGGGATTATTTGGACTACAAGATCAAACCAGATTCTAGAGCAAGATTTGATAAGTAATAGTCAACAAATTGGAATTCATTTATCGACAGATTTCTTTCTTCCATTTGAATTAATTTCAATCATTCTTTTAGTTGCTTTGATAGGTGCAATTGCTATGGCTCGTCAGTAATAAATCTTTAGAACTAACAAAAGAAATCAAAATGAAACTTTGTCATATTGTATCACATATATTTCCTTTAAATTATATTGGAAAATTTGATTTGATTATCGTTTTCCATTTTATTTGAAAATTTTTCATGTATAAAATCTAAATTCTTTTATTTGATTTTTTACTAATATATTTCTTTCTTCCATACTAGTTAGATTCTAGTTCTAGTCAATCGAATTCGTTTAATTGTTGTTCACATTCAAATGAATCAAAATTGATAAGGAGTTGGTCAATGATGCTAGAACATGTACTTGTTTTTAGTGCCTATTTATTTTCTATAGGTATTTATGGATTGATCACGAGTCGAAATATGGTTAAAGCCCTTATGTGTCTTGAACTTATACTTAATGCAGTTAATATAAATTTAATAACATTTTCTGATTTTTTTGATAGTCGCCAATTAAAAGGAAATATTTTCTCAATTTTTGTTATATCTATTGCAGCGGCTGAAGCAGCTATTGGATCAGCTATTGTTTCGTCAATTTATCGTAACAGAAAATCAACTCGTATAAATCAATCCAATTTGTTGAATAAGTAGTATTTACTCATCATAGAAATTATAATATTCATAAATTCGAATGAACACTATGATACATAATTGTATGGTCATGTTTGATAAAAAATAAGAAATCAAATTCTTTTAGGCCTTTCTCATGAGTTTATACATAATTAGATTGATTATAAAAATGAGATTATCAAAATTATGGTAAATCATTGATTCATCTGGTGTATAAATATATAATGAATTTCAAAATTGACTAGATCGAAAATTTATGATGTTAAAAAATTTATAGATCCAATGGCGCATTCAGTAAAGATTTATGATACATGTATAGGATGTACTCAATGTGTCCGAGCTTGTCCCACAGATGTATTAGAAATGATACCTTGGGACGGGTGTAAAGCTAAGCAAATTGCTTCTGCTCCAAGAACAGAGGACTGTGTCGGTTGTAAGAGATGTGAATCCGCCTGTCCAACGGATTTCTTGAGTGTTAGAGTTTATTTAGGGCATGAAACAACTCGAAGTATGGGTCTAGCTTATTGATACGTTATAGAAAACTGGAATTTGTATATGATATATATTTCATAATAACATAATATATATTTCACATATTGAACTTTAATTCTTTAATTGTAATATTAAAAACTTTGAATACTAATACATTTTCTTTTTTTACCGACAAAAACCCGTACTCGAAAATAGAATCTATTTTTGAGTACGAGTTTTTATGGTCCAAGTGTATCTTGTCTTTACTACGAAATATTTTCCTTGGTTAACAATAATTGTAGTTTTTCCAATATTCGCGGGTCTCTTAATTTTCTTTTTCCCTCATAGAGGAAATAAGACAATGAGGTGGTATACTATTTGTATATGCACCTTAGAACTCCTTTTAACGACTTATGCATTCTGTTATCATTTTAAATTTGACGATCCTTTAATACAATTAGAAGAGGATTATCAATGGATCAATTTTTTTTCTTTTTACTGGAGATTGGGAATAGATGGACTTTCTATAGGGCTGATTTTACTGACAGGATTTATCACCACTTTAGCTACTTTAGCGGCTTGGCCAATTACTAGAGATTCCAAATTCTTTCATTTCCTGATGTTAGCAATGTATAGTGGTCAAGTAGGATTATTTTCTTCTCGAGATATTTTACTTTTTTTTATCATGTGGGAGTTAGAATTAATTCCCGTTTATTTACTTCTATCCATGTGGGGGGGAAAGAAACGTTTGTATTCAGCTACAAAGTTTATTTTGTATACTGCAGGAAGTTCTGTTTTTCTATTAATAGGAGTTCTGGGTATCGGTTTATATAGTTCCAATGAACCAATATTAAATTTTGAAACATCGGCTAATCAATCTTATCCTATAGCACTGGAAATCATATTCTATATTGGATTTTTTATTGCATTCGCTGTCAAATTACCAATTATACCCTTACATACATGGTTGCCAGACACCCATGGAGAGGCACATTACAGTACTTGTATGCTTTTAGCCGGAATTTTATTAAAAATGGGGGCATATGGTTTGGTTCGAATCAATATGGAATTATTACCACACGCTCATTCTATATTTTCTCCTTGGTTGATGATAGTAGGCACACTTCAAATAATCTATGCAGCTTCAACATCTCCTGGTCAATATAATGTAAAAAAAAGAATAGCGTATTCGTCTGTATCTCATATGGGTTTCATAATTATCGGAATTGGATCTATAAGTGATATGGGACTCAATGGAGCCTTTTTACAAATAATTTCCCATGGATTTATTGGCGCTGCCCTTTTTTTCTTGGCAGGAACGAGTTATGATAGAATACGTTTTCTTTATCTTGACGAAATGGGCGGAATGGCTATTTTGATTCCAAAAATATTTACGATGTTCAGTATCTTATCAATGGCTTCCCTTGCATTACCGGGCATGAGCGGTTTTGTTGCGGAATTCATAGTCTTTTTTGGAATAATTACCAGTCAAAAATATCTTTTAATGCCAAAAATACTAATTACTTGTGTAATGGCAATTGGAATGATATTAACTCCTATTTATTCATTATCTATGTTACGCCAGATGTTCTATGGATACAAGTTATTTAATGCTTCAAATTCTTCTTTTTTTGATTCTGGACCACGAGAATTATTTGTTTCAATTTCTATCCTTCTACCTATAATAGGTATTGGTATTTATCCTGATTTCGTTTTCTCACTATCACTTGACAAGGTCGAATCTATTCTATCTAATTCTTTTTATAGATAGTTTTTATGAAAAAAAAAAAAGAAATCAATCCTATTATTTGAAATACTTTTTCTTGTACAGAAGTCGTTTTTATTTTCTTTTCTGAAGTTTAGTAGAAGTTAAGTAAAAAAAAAAGAAAATCCATTGTAATTTGTATGCTTGGCTTTTGTGAGAACCTTTTGAGTCACTACATTATTGAATTCAAAGGGTTCTCAACGACTTACATGAATTTTGATTTTCTTATAATTGTTATTCTTATATATAATATATACTGAGATATATACTTAGACTCTCATATATATAGACTCTTCTAGTTTATATATACTCTTATATTGATTTCTAAGTTGTTCTACGTTTGTATTAGTCATTCCTTTTATAACTGAGAGGTTAATGTCAATGAACCATAACTATGTAGCCCTATTCCTAATAGATTGACACCAAAATAGCATATCCAAACTAGAAAAAATCCCATAGAAGCCACAATTGCGGAATTGAAACCTTCAAAATTTTTATTTGTTCTAATATGTAAATAAATAGCGAATATGGTCCAAGTAATAAACGCCCAAGTTTCTTTTGGGTCCCAATTCCAATAAGATCCCCATGCCTCATTAGCCCATACTGCTCCCGAAAGAATACCTATGGTTAAAAAGATAAACCCTAGACTAATAATACGATAACTCCAATAATCCAGTTGTTGAATCAATTGATATTTGTAATAATTTCTAGAAGAAATACAAAAAGGATTTAGTAAAATATTGCCTTTTTCTTTCATGTATTTTATCTCAGAAAAGGGTTTATTCTTGCTTTTAACAAAAATCCTTATTACTTTACGAAATCTAATGATTAGAAGAGCTACTGATAATAAAGATCCACATAAAAGAGCTGCATAGCCCAATATCATCATACTTACGTGCATCATTAACCACTGGGATTTTAGAGCGGGTATTAATATTGTGGATTGATGCATTTCAGTTAAAAGACCTGAAGTAGCAAAACCTTGAGTCAAAATAGCACTTGGCGTGGTTATTGTGCTTAGATAATTTGTATGTTTTTTCAAAAATGGAACCATATGAATAATGGAGAAACTCCATGAAAGAAATATTAAGGATTCATATAAATTACTTAATGGGAAATGTCCCGAATAAACCCAACGGGTAATTAATAATCCTGTTATACATAAAAAAGTAGTAATTATGCCTTTTTCTGACGAATTATATAGTTCTACGATTTCATCGACTAATAGGATTATTAAATGAATCATAATTACAATTGAAACAACCGAAAAAGATATATGAGTTAATATATGTTCTAAAGTCGAAAATATCATAACAATTTGTAAACTTAAATCAATATAAAAAAGTATTCAATAGTAGGATCATTAAGAAATTATACAGAATTTCAATATGGAAATCTATTTCAATCAGGAATTTAATAAATGAAATTTCTTAATGAACTTCTTTGATCTTTTTAAAAAAAAAAAAGATGCCGCCACTCGGACTCGAACCGAGACGCTCTAGCACTGCTTCCTAAGAGCAGCGTGTCTACCAATTTCACCATAGCGGCTTGTCAAAAAGAAGAATAACATATTTTGATTCAATATGATTTAAAGAGTCAATTCAATGCAATGGTTTTAAAACATTAATAGAAAACATTCCAATTAATCAATCAAAATTCGTTGAATCCCAATATTCATTTGAATATTTATTTGAACGTGCTAAGAATTCTAATGGAAATCCTTACTATATTGTTATTTTAGTTTTGAGTTTTGAATTGAAAATTGTTTATTTGAATACTGAATTATTTACTGAATTCTTTTTAGAAATACTAATCCAAATTATCTACATAACATCTTATCTTGATTTATTTGACAATCCAAACATAAGATCTCTTTTTTATTGCTAAATCAAATGATACAAAATATATCCTATATTTTGTATCATTTCCAATTGAAACACTTTTCGGACAAAATATTCAGAATTCATAGAAAAAGGATGCTTTTATCATGATAGTATAAAAGTATAAAAGAATAATAAAGAAAATGCTAGATATAAATTAAAAAAAAAAGAAAACACTTAGATTATTTATTATAATCTTTTTTTTCTTATTGTGACAAGTAAGCCGATGGGGAAAATAAGAATCCCCATCGTAAAAAAAAAAAATGAGAAAACTTACTCAAAAAAAAAAAAAAAAATTTAACCTTAGATCATGCGGTTTATTCTTTTGTAAAAACAAAAAATTTTGAGTTTTAGATTCAGTATACAAAAAAAAATTGTATTCTACATATCCTAAGGTAAAAGAAAGTGAAATTTAAGAAAGCTTAAAGTATTCGGTAATGTAAAGCATTACTTTTCTATTTGTATAGTATAAATTTTCAATTCAATTAGACTGTATTTGGAGTTGAGCTAATGAAAATTATTCAAACCTTTTTTTATTTTATTTTTGTGTTTTTAGTACAAAAAAACTTTTAGAATTCCCCGTAGAAAGAGATTTAGCTAATGAAAAAGCTTTCAATGCTGCCCAATATCCCTTTTTTTTCCAAATATTTTTACGAATACGTTTTTTTGATGTAGAAGTACGTTTCTTTGGAACTGCCATTAAACAATTAATAAGTTATTCATTTCTATAGTTGTATGTGAAAGACATATATTTCTATTGTTTAAAATTCAGTTTCAAATTAATGAGCTATTCTCATTATCTATTTATTCTTTATTTTTCTTTTCTAGATTAGAATTCTATTTTTTTTTTTTCATAAAAAAAAAATATAGATATATAGATATGGAAAAATTGTAAAAGATTATTCGGAACATAATAAAAAAGAAAATAAGAAATCTTATTCTTTAAAAAAAAAAATTATTGATATTTTCTTCCGAATTTTTATTTATTGATATTTTGACATACTTATTGAATATCCTCATTCAAATACATATCTATAAGATGAACTATGTCATATAAATAGAATAGATTTCAGTTGATAAAAAAAAAAGAACAAAAGGATTTATTGAATCTATTTCGTGTTACATTTATACAATACATATAATCAAATACATCAAAAATTGGAAAAACCAAACATTTTTTTTGATGTTCTATATTTCTATATTCTTCTTTTAGATTCTTATTCTTCTGTTATATAATTTTATTATATATTCTTTGAATTTAGATATTCTTTATTATTTGAATTAGATATTTTTTTTTCTATTTCTAATACTATTATATATATTATTATAAATTATATATATTATTATAAATACTATTATATATATTATTATATTAATATATATATATATATAAATCTAATTCAATATAATAATACTATTATATATATTATTATATTAATATATAATATATATATATATAAATCGAATTCAATATATTATATAAATCTAATTCAATATAATATTATATAATTATATAAATATAATATAAAGAAATTTATTATCTAAAGTAAAATCTAAAAGAAAGAAAAATAAAGAAAGTTTCAGGTGTCATAGTTTTTTTTTACATTTCTTTATAAATGCTTTTCATTGTATCGAAAGAAAATAAAGAAATTGAAATATTCAATTAAATATAAAAAAGAAATCTAAATTCTGAAATATAAATCAGTTCAATATAATAAATAAGAAAAGAATATAATAATGAAAAAGAATATAATAATGAAATACAAGAATATAAGAATTCATAGAATATATAATAATAAAATCTAATATTTCATATATGAATATAATATTTCATATATGAATATAATAAAAAAATAGAAATAATACACAAAATCGAAAAAAGAAAATAAAAATAAGTTCAATAGAAAAAAATATTCAATATCAAATAAATTCAATATAAAAATAAATATCCAAATAATCTAAATTTATAAATGAAAAAAAAAAAATGAAATAAGATAATATAAATCTAAATAAAATACGAAAAAGTGAAATAGAAATAAGTTTCACCTAATTCATTATTTTGAATAAATTCACTAAATTAAAAAAAAAAAAGTTCTTGTTTTATTTTTTATGGGTTCACAAGAGAAAGTTATGGTCTATTTTTTATGATGAATATCAACAGAAAGATCAAGTATTTTTTTTTGGTGTAACTCTTTACTTGTGTTCTATTCTATTTTATCTATACATAATAAGAATTAAGAATTTAGAAGAAAAATGTACATATCTTCATAGATTAAATCAAAATTGGATTTGACTTAATAACTTAATAAAGACTAATTCATATTATTATATTTTCAATCTAATTATTTAGAATTCTTTCGAATTGATTTATAATAATATTCAATAATTATAAAAAAAAAATATATAAAATATAAAAAATAGATAAGAATTGATTAGTCAGAAAATTTTTTTTAATAAGAAGAATTAAGAAATATTTTATTTTTTTATGGAACATATCTATCAATATTCATGGATTATACCTTTTATTCCACTTCCTGTTCCTATTTTAATAGGAATGGGACTTCTCTTTTTTCCGACGACTACAAAAAAACTTCGTCGTATGTGGGCTTTTCCTAGTGTTTTATTGTTAAGTATAGTCATTCTTTTTTCAGCTGAGCTTTCTATTCAACAAATTAATAGTAGTTCCATCTATCAATATGTATGGTCGTGGACCATACATAATGATTTTTATTTAGAGTTAGGTTATTTTGTCGATCCACTTTCTTGTATTATGTCAATTTTAATTACTACTGTTGGGATTTTTGTTCTTATTTATAGTGACAATTATATGTTGCATGATAAAGGATATTTGAGATTTTTTGCTTATATTAGTTTTTTTACTATTTCAATGTTGGGATTAGTTACTAGTTCTAATTTGATACAAATTTATATTTTTTGGGAATTGGTTGGAGTGTGTTCTTATCTATTAATAGGTTTTTGGTTCACACGACCTAGTGCGGCAAATGCTTGTCAAAAAGCATTTGTGACTAATCGTGTAGGGGATTTTTGT